CAGCAGAATATGTAAGCGATTCATATACAGCATCTTTTTCATTTATCGAGGGTTCTAATAATTGATATGTTTCTACAAATAATTGAAATTCAATTTCTTGATCTGTATCCTCAATTTTTGGAAACTTAAAAAGCCCTTCTATTAAGCCCTGATCAATGAACCTACAAAACCCTTCAAATTGTATCTGATTCAATCCAGGTACTGTAGCCATTCCTTCATTTCCACCCCCAAGCATTTTCAATTTCCCTGTGAATTTTATAGAAAAATATTCCACGATTTGCTGTTATTCTTTATCAAATCACATGAATCGATTTAGCAATAATGGAATTTTTGTTCTTTTTACTGAATTACATGAAATTTTACCTAACCCCGTGTATGAAATACCTATTAGGAAAAGAGAAATAAAATCGAATTTTAAACTCAACTTCGAAGGAAGGAATTCACAAAGAAAAGAGAGGTTTTTAACTATTTTGGGAGAATACGATTAGAGTGTGTAATGTAATAAGGCTTGTATTTATTTAACACGCATAGATCTAATTCCAGCTATAGATAGATAGATCCGTTTCTAACTTTATTGCAGTCATATTCGTTCGGGACAACACATAACATATCGTGTTAATTTTTACAATTTTTCTATTCAATACTATTTCAATTGAAATAGTATTGAATAGAAAAATTGTAAAAAAAGGGAGAAGCACGAGAATTTCCGGAGAATTCCATATAGTATATATATGGATAAGATACCTGATTAGATAATATTTGTGTAACAATTCCAATTTATGTTCTAGGGTTTACATATACTGACAATTGCTGCTATAATTGGAATGAAGCAGGTTTTTTTTTCAATTCAAAAGCAATATGGATTGGTTATGTATCAACTTTGATTTTCTTATCTCATTAATAAAAAAAACCATTTTAGATTCCAATATTCAAGAATCATTCATAAATTAATAGTTAATGGTTGCGATTTGTCTCAAGATTTTTATGATATGTGACAGAAGGTGTAAGCTTTTTTTTCTATTGAAATGAAAAAAAGAGCGGGTATTTTTATACACTTCATATATATCTATTTGGCGGCATGGCCGAGTGGTAAGGCGGGGGACTGCAAATCCTTTTTCCCCAGTTCAAATCCGGGTGTCGCCTTATCGACAAGAGATTTAAATTGAAATATTGTATTACGTTTTTTATAGAAAACTTTTTTACAACAGAAGTTAGCGAGTGAAAAGCAGTCTTAAGACTTGTTTGATTCTAAATTCTAAGAATCGGGAGGTTTGTTCTAAAAAAGACTTTTAATCTTTTGGTATCGAATTCAGGGAAAGATTCTAATAATGAAAAGGAATCGATCCATTTTGAAATGATAGTTCTTTCATTACACAACTATTGTAGTGTACGTCTACTTACCGAGTCTTGAATTAGATTGGATAAGTCGTATAGAGAATTCCATTTTTAGTTAGAGAAGGGGCGGAAGAAAAACCTTGTATACAGACTGATATAAAGTATATGAGCGCTTCTGCATTTAATCAATATTAGTTAGATTGAATAGTTCATTTAGCTAATTTGCTTTCTTAAAAGTATATCTATATTCTAATCAAATTCGAAAATTTGGATATATTCGAATAAAAAATATAAATAAAAAAAAATCTTTCTCTTCACCAACCTCTAGTAAAAAAAATGGATAGGAAAGATATCTTCCGATTATTTTAGAGAATGAATCGGGAAACATTAAGGAATTTTTTCAAATAGAGATAAGAATATAAGTTTGCAAATTAATATGTCTTGATTCTATTTTTTTTTTGACTCTGTACCGGCAATTCCACTATTATTATATTATAATATTTTTATATTCTTGTATTTTTAGTTAATAATACAAAAGAAAATAATAGAAAAAAAATTTTGGAACAAAATAATTCCTTCATATTGATAGAGATAGGAGACAAAATTTACATGGATATCGTAAGTCTTGCTTGGGCTGCTTTAATGGTAGTTTTTTCATTTTCCCTTTCCCTCGTAGTATGGGGAAGAAGTGGACTATAAGGGTACTAATAATTGAGTTTAAGGGATCAAAGTACCCATTTTGTGTTTTCTACCCGGGTTTTGATTACATTTTTGAACTGTTAAATTAGAGTATTTCATTTATACTAATTAATTTGATTCAAATTCAAAATATATCTGCATTTCAGAGTTCTATTATATTCTAGTGGTCTAATGTATTCTATGTATATTGTACAAATAGAAAATATTCTTTCAATCAAACAAATATTTGAATTATTCCCATATTTATTCGTATTTTGAAAAAAAAAACAAGGGAATCCAAAATAATACGATATTGATTCCTATTCCAACCGAATTCTTCGTAAAATTTCTATTTCGATGAACTGACTCTTACCTATATATAGAAAATGAGGGACCTCGTAGCCCCCATTCCTACTTTTTTACCCCTCCCTAATGATATTGAGATTGTAAAAAGAATCCGAAATCTAAAAAAATTAGAATCGGAAGAATAAGAGTTGTTTTTTGATTATTTCAGATTTTTTGGAATCAATACAAATTAAGTAGATGAAACTAAAAAAAAATTAAAAAATTTGGAACGCAATTCTATTTCTATAAAATCCAGATAGTAAAAATGAAATCTATTTCTACTATCTGGATTACACTGATTGTAGTCCGATCATTTTTTTTTTTAGACTAAGACCCTAAAATGAAAACCTTTTGAATTTTTTTTTATTTTATTAAATCATTGATTATATTGATAAAAATTAGGGAGTCATATTAATATTAAGAAGTAATATTAAAGCGAAATTAGTCACTTTTACTTACCGTTTTTACGTAAATGATAAGTAAAAAAGCAGTAGGAACTAGAATAAACAATGCAGTAGCAATAAATGCGAGAATATTTACTTCCATAATCTCTATATATGTTTTATTTCTCTTCGATTTCCAATAAAAAAATTAGGGATTTAATCCCATAGAATATAGATGATAAATCTTTCATCGATAAATTCAACAATGGTATAAATTTGATTTCGATGATATTAAATCGCATCAATATCACGAATAACAATATCTGAACTATCAAATCGACTCATCGTCGAGAATTAAATAGTATAACATAGGAAGATCTTTTATCCATACTAAATAAAACTCAAAAAACATTTATTTTTGATGCAATTCAAAATTTCCTTTTCTTTTTTCGTCGAAACCTTTACCTTACATGAAAAAAGAAAAAAAGCGGAAGATATCCCTATTAGGAATAAGATTTTTTTTATTCTTTTGATTCCCTTTCACACAAAAAATGAGTGGATGTCTTTTTTATTGGATTTGTATCCATCGGGACTGACGGGGCTCGAACCCGCAGCTTCCGCCTTGACAGGGCGGTGCTCTGACCAATTGAACTACAATCCCAGGGAAAAGGGTGTATAGCATACACATTTTTATGGTTTCTTTCAAACCATTTTCTCGAACCATTTTGCTGTAAATGAAAGAGGAGGATTTTTGTATATCTATCTATATATAGATAGATATATATAGATATCCACTTTAGTGAGATCAAGACAGATTACGTTTGTTATTGACAAATCTATTTTGAAAATTAAATCAATAAAAAACTTTTTTTATTGAAATATTTTCCTTAGATTTTCTATTTACAGATCTTGATATGAATCTAGATTATTAGAAATATTCTAATTTGTGGAAATATGAAATAAAGAAAAAAAGGAATAGCATTTAGGGATGTTTCTGATTTGGATTCTTCCGTATCAGAGCGCATCAATCATTTCCGGAGAACAATAAATGGGTATGGTTTATATAATTTCATTGTGGATCGGCAAATTCTTGGGCCGAGCTGGATTTGAACCAGCGTAGACATATTGCCAACGAATTTACAGTCCGTCCCCATTAACCGCTCGGGCATCGACCCAGGAACAGGAAGAATACATTTCAGTTTTTATTGAAAATTCATGATCAACTTCCTTTCGTAACACCCTACCCCCAGGGGAAGTCGAATCCCCGCTGCCTCCTTGAAAGAGAGATGTCCTGAACCACTAGACGATGGGGGCATACTTGCCCGACCGCCATTATACTACGTTCATAGTATGAACCGTTTTTTGAAATTGTCAATATAATAATATGATTCGGTCCAAAAAATTTTTCCATCTTTCAGAATTCCATAAAAATAAAAATTTTGGATTAATCATTTAGATTTCCAATTATTTTTCTTTTTTATTTCAATCGTTAATAATAGAATAATAAAATGAAAAAAATAAGTAATACAAAAGAAAGTAAAATAAAGAAAAAAACCTTTCCAAGAATTATTGCTTTGTTGGAAAGGACGGGAGGTTCAAACTTTATTTCTTTCACTTTCTTTCGTTCATTATTAAGATTCGATAGGTATATTTATCCCTCATCCTAAGCCGGGAAATCAAAATTTGGTTTAGGGACAGGACAAATGAAATCCATTTTAAAAAGATTCTATGAAATATTTGAATTGGTGAGTACATTTATGTAAAAATGAAATGAATTGGGTGTTATGATGAGAATGACTGCAAAAATCCATTTGGAAATTATGCATTCCATTGATATTGGTCAAATACAATATTAATTCATTTTTTTTAACTATATTCTTTTTGAACTATATTTTATTCACTAGGCAAATCCAATTTTTTGTTCTTTGATAAGTTGTTATGCAAATAATATATCTATCTATATATAGATATAGATTCTAATCCCATTTATTTTAATTTGAATATATATATTATTTATATAATAAGTATATGCAGTAACAAATAGATGTACTAGTGCTATTGGCTAGTTCCTTATTTAGGAATTGAATCAAAGAGGGCCCTTTTAACTCAGTGGTAGAGTAACGCCATGGTAAGGCGTAAGTCATCGGTTCAAATCCGATAAGGGGCTTTTACTTTTTTTTTTCAGAAAAAACAAGCAATAGTATTAATATTTTAAGGAAGAATAGAAATATTGTTGATATTTGGAAAAAAAATGCTATT